AATTGGAAATTTTTATCCAACTCAAAAAATTATGCTTCGCGATTCCACAATCCAATTTTTTATTTATTTATAATTAACTTGACCCTTGGATACAAATCACGAGAATTCTATTGTTCCTCAAATCGTTTAGTGAGAGGTAAAGGATTAAATCCTTTCTAAGAAATAAAGTTTTTAATCGGAATACGGAATATAAATAAAACCGAAAGACCCCTTAACTATTTAAGCTGTTAATAGAACGAATCACACTTTTACCACTAAACTATACCCGCTACAATGTGATTATTGTATATGAATGGACCATTTGTCGAACAAGAGCATCATATGTAATCAAGATAGGATCGGAACAAAATAATTAAATTAGCATTGTGACATACTTTTTGTGAGAAATTTGAAACGAGTTCTATTTTTGATGAGTTATTTAGGTAGATCTTGACAAGATTCAAAAAATGTATATGCGGGCGGTCGTCCTCGGTTCGATTCCTAAATTGTTTGCATAAAATTTTATCTAATAATTGCTAATTGCATCATATCATATAGAGATATATAATTTTTTTTTTTTGATACATTGCGGTCAATAATGTTCGTGAATTAGATGAAGGAAGTTACGGAAAGAGAGGGATTCGAACCCTCGGTATGAATAACTCATACAACGGATTAGCAATCCGACGCTTTAGTCCACTCAGCCATCTCTCCCAATTAAACAAAATTGAAAAATACTATTTTACACACTATAATCGAAAGAATGAAAAAAAAAAAGGCTTCTTTCTTTAGTCTTTAGATTATAGATACAGAGAATCTTAATAACAATCTTAATAACAATTAGTAGAATGATGGTAATAGGGTATATCAATAACTTTATTATATATTCTTATTCTAATTATATTTATATAGGGATTATAGGGATGGTCCTGAGGAAAAGATAAGGATAAGATTAAGTAAGGATACAATCCAGAGTATATACAATGAGACATTCTTCTGTTTTAATTCAGAACGATAAGGAAGGGATGAAAAAAAGAATCGATCGTTTGAGTATTAAAAATATAAAAAAAATAAGAATAAAAGAGGCATTCATCTATATGTGGTATATATCCATCCATATTGAATTGCGGATACATCAATGATAGAATCATTTTCGATTGGACTAAATATATAAATACTACCATGATATGAAAGAAACTAGAAAATAGATAAGAGATCAAACAAATAGGAGGAAACAGAGACAATTTATATATTTTATATGCACTATATATATTTTATAGTTTTTATAGTTTAGTATATATAAACTAGAAAAAATCTATATTATATATATATATATAAATAGAAGATATATATATAAATAGAAGACTCTATAGAAATAGAAGTGCCTGCCGAAAGATAGAAATAGAAGTGCCTGCCGAAAGAATTAAACATAAACGTCCTCGGATCCAGAATAAATGAACAAAGGAAAAAGAAGGGGATGGGATCCAAATCCCAACGAGATCCCAGTCTCAAAACAAAAGGGGATATGGCGAAATTGGTAGACGCTACGGACTTGGTTGGATTGAGCCTTGGTATAGAAACATACTAAGTGATAACTTTCAAATTCAGAGAAACCCCGGAATAAAAAATGGGCAATCCTGAGCCAAATCCTTTTTTGTTTTCAGAAAAAACAAACAAAACAAAAGGGCTTCAGAAAGCAAAAATAAACATAAAGGATAGGTGCAGAGACTAAATGGAAGTTGTTCTAACGAATAGAGTTGACTGCGTTGATCGAGGATTACTTCTATTTAAACTACAGAAAAGATGAACCCGTATACATATAATAAAAAAATATCAAAGATGAATAGTCATCAAAATATTTTTTTTTATGTTTTATGATATGCAAAATGGAATCATTTTTGTGGTGTGAATCGATTCCAAGTTTAAGTATGAATCACATATTCACTGATCAAATAAGTCACTCTATAATCTGATAGATCTTTTAAAGAACTAATTGGACGAGAATAAAGATAGAGTCCCATTATACATGTCAATATCAATACTGACAAAAATGCAATTTATAGTAAGAGGAAAATCCGTCGACTTTTTAAATCGTGAGGGTTCAAGTCCCTCTATCCCCAAAAAAAAGTTTGCTGTACCCACGAACTATTTAGTTAATTAATTCTTTTTTTTTTTCTTTTTCATCGATTTTACATTAGTTATGTTTCTCAGCCATTCTCTCTTATCACAAGTCTTGTGATATATACAATGTATATGTGCAAATCAACATCTATGAGAAAGTAATTCCCATTTGAATCACGTTTCATATATATTATTATATATCATATATATTATTATATATTATATAGTTAAATATAAATTAACTAACTTTATTTAAAAGTATTCTTTTTGAAGATCCAAGACCAAGAAATTCCAGGGTTTTGGTAAGACTTTATAATGCTTTTTTAGTCTATTTAATTAATATACCCAACAAGTTAATTAATATACCCAACAAGTACTCTAAATAGAGTGGGGATGCCGC